AGTTTTGAACCGCTAACGAAAAAAGGATAAAGAAAAAAAGGATACGATAAAAAATTAGGGAGCCAAATAGTCTTTTTGGGGATAGAGGGACTTGAACCCTCACGATTTTTGAAATCGACGGATTTTCCTCTTACTATAAATTTCATTGTTGCCGGTATTGACATGTAGAACGGGACTCTATCTTTATTCTCGTCCGATTAATCAGTTCTTCAAAAGATCTATTAGATTATGGAGTGAATGATTTGATCAATGAATATTCGATTCTTTCTTCAATATGGAATCAATTGACAACAATTCTTCTCTATTATGTATACAGGTTTATCCTTCATCTTTTCTGAAGTTTAGATAGAAGGATTCCTCTACTAACGTAAGACAATCAACTCCATTCGTTAGAACAGCTTCCATCGAGTCTCTGCACCTATCCTTTTTAATTTTCGCTTTCTGAACCTTTGTTTGTTTTCGGAAAACGTGATTTGGCTCAGGATTGCCCATTTTTATTAATTCCAGGGTTTCTCTGAATTTGAAAGTTATCACTTAGTAAGTTTCCATACCAAGGCTCAATCCAATTAAGTCCGTAGCGTCTACCGATTTCGCCATATCCCCCTTTTTGAGATGAAAATCTCATTGTGATCTCGTTCCCCTTTTTCTTTCATTTATACCGGACCCGTTGAATTCATTAGATAGATGCCGATTCCTGTCTCGAAAAAGCGCTCCTCTTTGTCTTTGATTTCTTGTCTATCTTCTTTCATCTTCTATATCTATAGGAGGCTTATATTCGGTCCAATCAAAAACGATTTTATCATTTCTGTATCGGCAATTCAATATAGGTGGATACATACGCTATACATCTGTCTCTCTTCCACCCATTTACCCACGAAATTTCGAATACTTAAACGGTCGATTCTTTTTTTTTTTAATATGATTTGAATTCAAAAATCAAATCATAAAAAAAAAAAGAATATTTAATTGTGATAAAAAAGAAAAATGGAAATTCTATATCGCTAGATTAATCGTTATCTTCTATAATATTTAACAGTTATTTGAAATTCTATATTCTATTCTTTAATATATTAATATTCATTATGAATAGCGAATATGAATAGCTAAGAATTAAAATAGTATAATAGTGAATAGCAAAGATTCTAAGAGTTTATTGAATTCTTATACATGTCGAATTTATGTTATGTGAGCCTGCTTAGCTCAGAGGTTAGAGCATCGCATTTGTAATGCGATGGTCATCGGTTCGATTCCGATAGTCGGCTTTTCTCTATTTATTTTATTCTATGTTTTATATGATTGATAATGCATCTTTGAAATCAAAGAATATTGAAAAAAAAATGTCTTCCTCTTTTGGCAAAAACCCTTGATTTTTTATGTGATAGGAATTTCCAACTATCTAACGAAAAGAATCCTTTTCTTTTTCTATATATAGAATATAAAGATCTGGATATTTATCCAACTGATCTCATTATTCTTTAATAGAATAATACTTCAGTAAATTTCGCTTTATTTAGAATTTAGTTCATTTTTAGTTTAGGTTTATTCTGTAGAATGAAATTTCATCAATAAGAATTAATAATTAAATATAAATAAGAAGAAGGAGTCTTTATGTCGCGTTACCGAGGTCCTCGTTTCAAAAAAATACGCCGCCTGGGGGCTTTACCAGGGCTAACTAATAAAAGGCCCAGAGCTGGAAGTGATCTTAGAAACCAATCGCGTTCCGGGAAAAAATCCCAATATCGAATTCGCCTAGAAGAAAAACAAAAATTGCGTTTTCATTATGGTCTTACAGAACGACAATTACTTAAATACGTTCGTATCGCCGGAAAGGCAAAAGGGTCAACAGGTCAGGTTTTACTACAATTACTTGAAATGCGCCTTGATAACATTCTTTTTCGCTTGGGTATGGCTCCCACTATTCCGGGAGCTCGCCAATTAGTTAACCATAGACATATTTTAGTCAATGGTCGTATAGTAGATATACCAAGTTATCGCTGCAAACCCCGAGATACTATTGCGGCGAGGGATGAACAAAAATCTAAAGTTCTAATTCAAAATTCTCTCGATTCATCCCCCCATGAGGAATTGCCAAACCATTTGACTCTTCAACCATTCCAATATAAAGGATTAGTCAATCAAATAATAGATAGTAAATGGGTCGGTTTGAAAATAAATGAATTGCTAGTTGTAGAGTATTATTCTCGTCAGACTTAAACCTAACAAAAATAAAATCAACACTAATAAGAATAAGGGTTCGCCCCATTTTGCTCCCTTTCGGCGAAGTAAATTAACCTAAGGTTAAGATAAATTAAGGGTTTGATCCGGATTTTTCTTCCATTTAGGTATCATAGACCGAGAGGGGGATTTTCATTCCTTGTCTACTCTTTTCTTTACACAGTATTTTCTGTACCACAGCCATTAGGAATAGAGAATCCATATCAAAGAAAGGTCTAACTGTTGGAATAGTCGTATCCATTGCTATCTGATCTATTGTGGTTAG